CCAAAATCCATTTCGTCGTCCAGTAGCAACAACCGTCTTTTTGATTGGTACTGTGGTGGCCCTTTGGTTGGGTATTGGAGCAACATTACCTATTGATAAATCCCTAACTTTAGGTCTTTTTCAAATTGATTCAATTGTGATATTTTATATCACGACGTTTGTATCTAGGGAATAGTCGCTTCAAATCAAAGTGAATTTTCCCTAGATACATCTATTTAATTAACTATTCAAAATACATGGATTGTTTTAAAGATTCAAAATCTATTGGATTTAAAACTTATTCTTCAGGAAATCTATTTAGAAATATTTTTCTAGAAAGCCAAATATCTCTTTTACATCTTCTATGTCAAAATGTTCTATTTTCATAAGATCTTCTTGATTGTTATTCAAAAGGTCCAATAATGTATGTATATTGGACCTTTTGAGGCAAGTATAGATCCTGGGAGGCAATTCTAATTGATCAATAAAAATGGATTTGAATGCTATTTCTTTTTTGTTTTTCCTTAGTTTAGCTAATCTATCATGAAAGGTAAAAAGGGGTAAAGTAACCGTGTGTTGATTGTCCTCTAACTTTAAGTTTTCTTCTTCCCCATGTAGAAAGGGAATAAATAAATTAATCAAATTCCGAGAGGCTTCATGAAGTGCTTCATTAGGAGTTAAACTTCCGTTTGTCCATATTTCCAGAAAAAGTATCTCTTGTTTTTCATTACCATTCCCATAGGAATGAATACTATGATTCGCATTTCGAACAGGCATGAATACAGCATCTATAGGATAACTTCCGTCTTTAAAGTTATTTGGTGTTTTTATACCATATCCGCGATTCCTTTGGATTTGTAATTCAATACACAAGTCAATTGGTTCAGTCAGACTAGCTATATGTTGTGTATGATCAATGATTTCCACGGAAGCTGGTGAGATGATGTCTTGAGCAGTTATATATCCAGGACCGCTGACACAAATAGATGCATTGCGAGTTCCATACAGATGACTTCTCAATACAACTTCCTTCAAATTCATTAAAATTTCATGTACGGATTCTTGAATACCTACTATGGTAGAATATTCATGTGGTATTTTCTCAGATTTTGCACGTGTGATACATGTTGCTTCTATTTCTCCAAGCAAAGCTCTTCGCATCGCAATGCCTATCGTATCGGCTTGACCTTTCATAAGTGGAGACAAAATAAAGCGTCCATAATAAAGACGCTTACTATCTGCTCTTGATTCAACACACTTCCACTCTAGTGTCCGAGTAGATACTGTTACTTTCTCTCGAACCATAGTAATATTATTTGATCAGATCATTGAATCATTTATTTCTCTTGAAATCTCTTCAATGTTTATTTTTACACACGTCTTTTTTTAGGAGGTCTACATCCATTATGTGGCATAGGGGTTACGTCCCGTACGAAACTTAATAGTATACCACTTCTGCGAATAGCCCGTAATGCTGCATCTCTTCCGAGACCAGGGCCTTTTATCATTACTTCTGCTCGTTGCATACCTTGATCGATTACTGTACGAATAGCGTTTCCTGCTGCTGTTTGAGCAGCAAATGGTGTCCCTCTTCTTGTACCCCTGAATCCACAAGTACCGGCGGAGGACCAAGAAACCACCCGACCCCGTACATCTGTAACAGTCACAATGGTATTGTTGAAACTTGCTTGAACATGAATAACTCCCTTTGGGAGTCTACGTGCACTCTTACGTGAACCAATACGTCCAGTCCTACGTGAACCAATTCTTGGTATAGGTTTTGCCATATTTGATCATCTCATATTTATGAGTCAGAGATATATGGATATATCCATTTCATGTTAAAACAGACCCTTTCTTTTTATTTGTCCATCGGGTCCTTTAATAGAGTTTCTTTTAGAAAGATTATCCTTGTCTTTGTTTATGTCTTGGGTTGGAACAGATTACTATAATTCGTCCCCGCCTACGGATCAATCGACATTTTTCACAAATTTTACGAACGGAGGCCCTTATTTTCATATTTATAATTCCTTATCTTAATTCCGAATCCACTTCTTTGAAGAAAATAAGTTTCTTGAAATTTTTAATTATATCCCCATAAAAGTAATGTTGAAGTTTAAAAAACCACCTAATCGTTCGAATCCTTGTTGCGGAGTCTATAAATTATACGCCCTCGGGTTGAATCATAACGACTTACTTCAATTTTGACTCTATCTCCTGGTAGTATCCGTCTAAAACTACGGCGGATCCTTCCTGAAACATAACCTAGAATCAGATCTTCATTATCTAACCGAACCCGGAACATATCATTTGGAAGTGATTCAGTAATTAAACCTTCATGAACTCATTTTTGTTCTTCCATTCCAGGTAAAACCCCCTTAAAGTATCAACTAAGGGAGGAGGAGTGATATTAGATAACCTGTTCCGTCTCTTTTTTTTTCACAAATAGGAAATTTTGTATCTAATTCGAATATTAGAAGGATTACCATATATAACACAAAATTTCTCCGCCAATTCCTTCTAGTCGAGCCTCTCGGTCTGTCATTATACCCCGAGAAGTAGAAAGAATTACAATCCCCATTCCACCCAAAATTTTAGGAATTCTTTGATAATTAGAATAGATTCGTAGACCAGGTCGACTGATCCGTTTTAAATTTAAAGTCGTTTTATATGGCCCTTTCCTATTCCTTCTATGTCGTAGGGTTAAAACCAAAAAATCCTTGTCGTTTTCCCTATGTTTTCTGACGTTTTCGATAAAGCCTTCTCGTAAAAGTATTTTAACAATGTTTTCTGTGATGTTAGTAGATGTTATTCGAACTGTCCCTTTTCTATGCATGTCAGCATTTCGTATGGAGGTTATTATGTCAGCAATAGTGTCTCTACCCATAATGAACTAAAATTATTGGTGCCTCCAAATTTGGATATAATAAACATGATCGTTTTTTGTTATGAATTAGTAAAGGTATATACGTGAGACACAATCTATTAATTAATCGATTTCATTCAAATACTCTATTTACTATAACTCTATATCATGGTCTTATCTTATAATACTTCAGGGGCTAATGAAACTATTTTAGTAAAATTTAACTGTCTCAATTCCCGGGCGATCGCACCAAAAACTCGAGTTCCTTTTGGATTTCCTTCTTGATCAATGACAACTGCAGCATTGTCATCATATCGGATTATCATACCATTGTCACGTTTGAGTTCTTTACAAGTACGTACAATTACAGCTCTGATCACTTCTGATCTTTTTAGAGGCATGTTTGGTACTGCTTCTTTGATCACAGCAACAATAACATCACCAATATGAGCGTATCGTCGATTACTAGCTCCTATGATTCTAATACACATCAATTCTCGAGCCCCGCTGTTGTCCGCTACATTTAAATAAGTCTGGGGTTGAATCATATCATTTTATAATCTGTTCTTTCAATGCAAAACAATAAAGGGGCGAAGAAAAAAAGAAATATTATTTTTTCAAAACAAAAAGAGGGGGAAACCTGCAATTGCTTTTTGATTCCAAGACCTCTGGTTATATATTTCTATCATGAAATAATGAATTGAGTTCGTATAGGCATTTTGGATGCCGCTATTGCAATAGCCTTTCTGGCTATATTTTCTGCTACTCCACCCATTTCATAAAGTATTCTACCTGGTTTAATGACAGCTACCCAATATTCGGGAGATCCTTTACCCGACCCCATACGTGTTTCCGCAGGTCTTACTGTAACGGGTTTGTCTGGAAATATACGTACCCATATTTTTCCCCCACGGCGTGCATTTCGTGTCATTGCTCGTCGCCCTGCTTCTATTTGTCTAGATGTGATCCAAGCAGGTTCAAGTGCCTGAAGAGCATATCTACCGAAACAAATATTATTACCCCGATAAGATATTCCCTTCATTCTTCCTCTATGTTGTTTACGGAATCTGGTTCTTTTGGGGTTATAGTTGATGGTTGTTTCGCAATTCCATCTCTACTGCAGAACTGGACATGAGAGTTTCTTCTCATCCAGCTCCTCGCGAATAAAAGGATTGAACAATATTTAATTATATTTGATATTGCATCTAATATATTCCAAATTTATTGATTTTGTTTGGATATTGGATATATAAAGAAACATAAATAATAAATTTATAGATAATGTCCTTTTTTATAACGTTATAACGAATCTTTTTTTTTATCATATTTGATCACCAAAAAAAATGTCGCAATCAAATAAAATAAAGCTTTCGCGGGCGAATATTGACTCTTTATTTACTATCTCGTTCAGTTGTAGGGTTAGCCCATGATCGCTCAGAATAAATCAAATTGTTCTCCGGTTCGTTCCGCCATCCCATCCGATGAATCATTACGATTCGTTTTCAATAGAATCTTCTTTATTCACAGGTTCCATCGTTCCCATCGCTTCTCGAGTAATGCTTAGGTCTGAAATTCAACAATGGAGTCTCTCATTAAATTTGCTTGAGTCAATCTTCTCAGTCTTTATTGACTCGAGGCTCTTTATTTTTTGCTCTATGAACAGATTCATCTGGATGAGAGTATTGATGCTTTATTACATTGTCTTTTATAAGATGACTTATCGACCTTACATAACATATTATATATTGGAATTATCTATCATTAACATTTTTTCTCTCTTTCTCTCACCTTTCCAGTTATCCACACACCCTTTTTTTGATTCGCTTCACAACTCATAATTAGATTGGTTTTTTATGCAAAAACAAAACACATTTCAGTTGCTACAATGATATGACCAGCATATCTTGACTGGTTTTTTGGATCCGGATAATGCGAAGCAATGAGTTGGTTATTACTTTTCTAGTTATTAGTTCATACTATGGGCCGGTCTATTTTTAGAATAAAAAAAATCAACGAGTCACACACTAAGCATAGCAATTATATTTATATCAAAATAAAATGGTCAATTAAATTTTTATTCAACCCTATAGAATTGCTCATTTTTTTGATTGAAAGAAGATAAAAAAAAATAAAATGAAAGAGGTTGTCGTTTTGT